AGATAGGATGGCTGAGTTTTAAGCGGTGGATTGTAATCCCATAAACAGAGGTTTGAGTCCTCTTCTTATCAAGCCTTGAAGTGTTTTACACGTCAGGTTGCAAACCTGAAGTAGCAGACTAACGTCTACCGGGGTTTCCCCCGCCTTCCCGCCCCAACAGGCGGGGGAAAGGTAGACGGATGCTCGCTGGTTTGGGCGTTTAGCTGTTAACTAAAAGTTTGTAGGATCGAGGCCTACCTGTCTAGGAAGGCTTTAGCTTAATTAAAGTACCTGTTTTGCATACAGGAGCTGTGGGATAATGCCCCGCAAGCCTTATCAGGGACTGGGAGATTTTCACCCCCGCTTAGAGCTTTGAAGGCTGTTGGTCTTTTGCTAACCTAAGTTCCTTAGAGGGTTACTAGTGCTATCGCAGCGGGGGTGAGGGGCAGAAGAGAGATAGTAACAATAGCTAAACAAGCTAGTGGGAGTGTGAGTTGGCGGGTTCGGAGGCGTCAAGGGGTTGTCCCTGAGAGATTATTTGGGAACATGGTGAGGGTTATTGCGTATGTAAGGCGGAGGTAGTAGTAAAGACTGAGGAGGGCGGTGAGTGCTGCAAAGGTGGCGGTGGGGCCTAGTCCTTGTTTAGAAAGTTCCTGAAGAATTAATCATTTGGGTATAAATCCAGTTATAGGAGGAAGGCCCGCAAGAGAGAGGAGCACAAGGGGGGTTAAAGCCACAAGCGCGGGTGCTTTTGTCCAGGAAATGGCAAGCATATTAATGCTTGTGGCCTTGGCTAATTTCAAAGTAAGGAATGTTGCGGCTGCAGCGGCGATGTACACTAAAACAGCAAGGACTGACAGGGAAGGGGCAAACTGGATAACTAGTACTATCCAGCCTAGTTGGGCGGTGGATGAATAGGCGAGGATCTTCCGGAGCTGGGTTTGGTTTAGACCGCCCCACCCTCCGATAAGGGTAGATATTAGGCCTATAAAAATTAGAAGGGAGGAGTTGGCGGGTTGGATTTGGAGCATGAGGGCGAGGGGGGCCAATTTTTGTCATGTGGCTAAAACTAGCCCTGTAGTTAGGTTTAAGCCCTGAAATACCTCTGGTATTCAAGAATGAAGGGGGGCTAGGCCAAGTTTTAGGGCTAGGGCAACGGTGATAATGGCGACAGGGAGGGGGTGGGCGTCTTGTTGAATATCCCATTGTCCGGTAATTCAGGCATTTGTTGTGCCAGCAAAAAGTAGTACGGCGGCACCTCCCGCTTGGATGAGGAAATATTTGGTGGCCGCTTCAACTGCTCGTGGGTGGTGATTTTGTGTTATTAGTGGAAGGATCGCAAGGGTGTTAATTTCAAGACCAACCCAGGCGAGTAGCCAGTGGGAACTCGCGAAGGTCATTGTAGTTCCTAGGCCGAGGGTAAATAATAGAAGGGCTAAGACATAGGGGCTCATTAGTAAAAGAAGGGGTTTAACCTACATGTTTGGGGTATGGGCCCAAAAGCTTGATTAGCTGATCTTACTAGATTGTAGTGTAGACGGAAGCACAAAGAGTTTTGATCTCTTCAGGTCGGGTTCAACCCCCCACTTTCTAAGGAGCCGGAGGGGTTCTATCCCTCATGATCTACTCTATCAAAGTAGCCCTTTATTTCAGGCACAACTCCGGGCTTATAGTTGAGGGGGAAGCCCCGTAAATGCGATGGGGAGGGCGAGGTGTCAAATAACTAGGGCTAAGGTTATTGGAAGGAAATTTTTTCAAATTAGGTGTATAAGCTGGTCATATCGGAAGCGAGGGTAAGATGCTCGTACTCAAAGGAACACAACTGACAGAAGGGCGGCTTTCACCATAAGGTTCACGGTAGTTAACTCAGGAAAATAAGGCATATGGGAGGCCCCCAGGAATAGAATTGCGGATAGTGTATTTATGAGTAAAATATTAGCGTACTCCGCTAGAAAAAACAGAGCGAACGGGCCACCAGCGTACTCTACGTTAAAACCTGAGACTAGCTCAGACTCGCCCTCGGTAAGGTCAAAGGGGGCCCGGTTTGTCTCTGCAAGGGTTGAGATGTATCATATTGCGGCCAATGGTCAAGCAGGCATAACTAGTCAGATACTCTCTTGGGCGACGCTGAAGGTGTGTAGCGTGAATCCCCCGGCAAAGATAATTACACTTAGTAGGATTAAGCCGAGGCTAACTTCATAAGAGATGGTTTGGGCGACTGCACGTAGGGCGCCAACAAGGGCGTACTTTGAGTTTGAGGCCCAGCCTGAACCTAAAATAGAATAAACTGCTAGGCTGGATAGGGCTAGTACAAATAGTACCCCCAGGTTAAGGTCAATAACTGGGTGTGGTATAGGCAAGGGGGCTCATAGTGTAAGGGCTAAAGTAAGCGCTAGTATTGGGGCTAGTAAAAATAATAGGGGTGAGGAAGTAGAGGGGCGAACAGGCTCTTTAATAAACAATTTCAGACCGTCTGCAATTGGTTGAAGGAGGCCGTAGGGTCCTACAATATTTGGGCCCTTGCGTAGCTGTATATAACCAAGGACCTTTCGCTCAAGCAAGGTGAGGAAGGCTACAGCTAATAAGACAGGCACAATAAAGGCCAAGGGGTTCACAATTTGTGTTAGAAGCGTTGGTAGCATAGTTGAGGAGAGGACTTGAACCCCTGTGGAAAGGGCTTAGGTCTTTTGCATTTGCCGGGCTCTGCCACCCCAACATGCCATTTTCTCTGGCGGGGAAGACACACCCCCTTGTCTACTTTAGTTGTCTTCATTAGGTAGGGGTAGGGTGTACATAATATAGTGACCCCTTCTTTCCGGTCCTTTCGTACTAGAAAAGAATATGTCATAGATAGAAACTGACCTGGATTACTCCGGTCTGAACTCAGATCACGTAGGACTTTAATCGTTGAACAAACGAACCCTTAATAGCTGCTGCACCACTAGGATGTCCTGATCCAACATCGAGGTCGTAAACCCCCTTGTTGATATGGTCTCTAAAAGGGGATTGCGCTGTTATCCCTAGAGTAACTCGGTCCGTTGATCGGCATTGCCGGATCTTTAGGTCAAAAATTTTGCTTCTTAGAGCTGTGGCTCTGAGTTTAAGGAGTTGTACTCCCGTTCCACGTGGGGGTTTTTTCTTTCCCCGCGGTCGCCCCAACCAAAGACATCGGGGTAGTGGGCCTTTTGGTTTGTTCCCTTATGAGGGGGCCTTTGTATTCTGGTCTACCTTACGTCTAAAGCTTCATAGGGTCTTCTCGTCTTATGTGTTTATTCCCGCTTCTGCACGGAAAGATCAATTTCATTAACTTAGGGGAGGAGACAGCTAAGCCCTCGTTATGCCATTCATACAGGTCTCCATTTAAGAGACAAGTGATTGCGCTACCTTCGCGCGGTCAAAATACCGCGGCCGTTAAACTAATAGTCACAGGGCAGGCGGGACCTCTTATTCATTACTTGCAAGAGGCGATGTTTTTGGTAAACAGGCGAGGCTTCATGTGTTTGCCGAGTTCCTTCTCCCCCTTTTAGTTTTTCCCGGGGGGCACACCTGTGTTGGGTTAACGGTTGGTGGTTGGAGGATTTTCTTGTCGATTGTTTTGTTGTCCACTGCCCTCTTTGTTTGGGGCCGTTAATATTCGGTGGGGGGTCCACTCCGATTTACATGCGTGCGGGGAGAAAGCCAGGGCTTTCTTATTACTCATATTAGCATGGTCACTCCCATGTTGGCATGGGAAGGCTCAATAAGTTTAGGGGGATAAGATTAAATGATCAGGATTGGGGGAGGGGCAAGATTATTCCGAGCTTAGACGCTTTCTTTAGGGGGTGGCTGCTTTCGGGCCCACGAGAGTTACTTACCTTATGTAATTATGATCTTTACCCTCCTGGGAAAGTTGTGTCTTGTTTCAAAGGGGCTGTACCCCCTTTGAATAACTCTCACGGTTTCTTGAAACATCAGGGGTATGTATACACTGAGGTGAAGGGAGAAGCCGGGAGGCTGAACTACTATTCATTTCTTGGGCAACCAGCTATAACTAAGTTCGGTAGGTTTGTCACCTCTACTCAAAGCTCATCCCACTCTTTTGCAACAGAGACGGGTTCGCCCTATCATCAGGCTGTCTTGGAGTAGCTCCCTTAGTTTCGGGTTAACAAACTAAAAAGCTTTTTGCTTGAAAATCACTGGCTAAATCATGATGCAAAAGGTACGAGGGTTTATCTCTGCTTTTTGGCGCTTTACTGGGTTATTTCATTTCTCTTTCAGCGTTCCCTTGCGGTACTATCTCTATCGCTCCTAGGCCCTTTTCTGTCTCCCATACTAAGGGGGTAAAATGATTTGGTTTATCTTAAGTTGTATATTTAGGGGTGTTAATAATAGCATGTTGAAGTTGTTTAGGTGGGCTAGCTGTTCGGTGTCAGGGCAATCCGATTTGCACGGAGGACTTCTCGGAGTAAGGGAGAGGCTTTTCTAACTTAGCTATACCCTGATTATTGATCCAAGTGCACCTTCCGGTACACTTACCATGTTACGACTTGCCTCCCCTTTATTGCTCTAAGGTATTATATAATTAGGGTGATATCTTTTGGGGAGAGTGACGGGCGGTATGTGCGCGCTTCAGAGCCAATTTCAGCAGGACGCTCTACTTCCTACTTACTGCTAAATCCTCCTTCAAGATGTGCGTTTCAGCACACCATTCGTGTGCCCTAAAACAGGGAATGTAGCCCATTTCTTCCCTTTCCATACGCTACACCTCGGCCTGACGTTTTGGGCTGTGCCAATTAAGCCTACTTTTAAACCTTCATAGGGTGGGCTGACGACGGCGGTATATAGGCGGGAAAAACAAGGAAAGGTGAGGTTGAACGGGGGTTATCGGTTCTAGAACAGGCTCCTCTAGTAGGATCTAAAGCACCGCCAAGTCCTTTGGGTTTTAAGCTGGTGCTCGTATTTCCCGGGCGGATAGGGGGTGTATTAATCTATCAATGTTTACGGCTAGGCATAGTGGGGTCTCTAATCCCAGTTTGTTCCCTAGCTTTCGTGGATTCAGGGTTTAATAAAGCCACTTTCGTGGTTGAACTTCTGGTTTTCGGATGCGTATAACAGCCGTGAAAACATTCGGCTTTAGTACTGATTCTTCCCTAACCACTCTTTACGCCGTAGATGATCAACTTGGGCCTCTCGTATAACCGCGGTGGCTGGCACGAGTTTTACCGGCCCTCTTAGCTTTTACTAAGTCAAGTTTTCACTTATGGCTTAATATCTATCACTGCTGAGTTCCCTTAAGGGTGTGGCTAAACAAGGTGTCATGGGCTAAAATTGTGCCTGATACCAGCTCCTTGTCCCCAGGCAGGGGACTGAGGGCATTCTCACAGGGGGGCGGATACTTGCATGTGTAAGTTCGGCTAAAGCTGATAATAAAGTCAGGACCAAGCCTTTGTGCTTGCGGAGCTTTCTAGGGCCCATTTCAACATTTTCAGTGTTACGTTTTAAATAAACCACGCTAGCGAGGTGGCCCCATGCTGCGGGCTTCCTAATGCACACAAGCGGAGGCCCTTAAATATGGGCTGTCAGTGGATGTGTACTACAGAACAGTTGTATACATATATACAACTGTTGTATTTTATGAACGCATAACAATAGTTGTGTATAGACGTATAAACATGTAAATGTTCACGCGCGAATATGTATAGATGTATACAAGCGTTATGTATAGATGTATACAAGCGTTATGTATAGATGTATACAAGCGTTATGTATAGATGTATACAAGCGTTATGTATAGATGTATACAAGCGTTATGTATAGATGTATACAAGCGTTATGTATAGATGTATACAAGCGTTATGTATAGATGTATACAAGCGTTATGTATAGATGTATACAAGCGTTATGTATAGATGTATACAAGCGTTATGTATAGATGTATACAAGCGTTATGTATAGATGTATACAAGCGTTATGTATAGATGTATACAAGCGTTATGTATAGATGTATACAAGCGTTATGTATAGATGTATACAAGCGTTATGTATAGATGTATACAAGCGTTATGTATAGATGTATACAAGCGTTATGTATAGATGTATACAAGCGCATGTGTGTGCGCTAACAAGTTGTGAAGGGCGGGGGATACAAAAGACTAGTTGTGGTAGTAGACTAAAATACTTGTTGATGTTATGAGACTAGGCTAGGGATTTCTCCTTATTATATAGCCAATTGCTACAACAAAAGTGCTTGTGAACACTAATAACTGCTTGATTTACTTGCTCAAAATATGGGTTTGACGGCGTTATTTGGGCCTTCTTGCTTGAACAAGTAAAATAAAAGTCACAAACTTTTCTGGGAAGTAAGGGGTAGGGGGAAATCTTACGATGAGTAACTGTTATAACTTTTGTTATAATAAGTAGGAGAAATTTAAGGGCTATATGCCCCCGAAAAAAAAAAAAGCAAAAAAAACGCGGGAAGTCTTTATATTGTTCAGACTATTTCTTTAAGGCAAGCTGGGTGTTCTCTCTTATCTGATAGATTTTCTTCCCACTCTGAGGCGCCAGTTGAAAAGGAAAAAAAAAAAGAGAACCCCTGGCTCGCTGGAGTGAGCGCCCGGCATGCTTGATAACGAGGAGTATGCGACCCACCATGACAAATGCAAGCGTCAAGAAAAGTGGGATAGATGATACTAATCATTGTCCATGAAAAAGGAGCCAAATGCCAGGAATAATTCACCGGGTTTCACCCCACAATACTTGTCCCTCACCCTCAATAACCGTTAGCCTTAAGAAATGTGCTTGTTGGTCGGCTCTTACTACATTAAGAATCAATTGCATTGACGGGATGGTGGATAAAGGTATAACTTAACAGGTGCTCTAGGTAGTTCGATCTTAAATCTCGCCTGTCCTTTAACTTAGTTATGTCAGGCTACTTCTATGCTTATAGTATACCTAATATTAGTTTTGACATCTTCATGCGTTATATCAATTTTTGCCAATAAATCAAATATTGCTCATGAATACCCATGAATTGTTTAATATAGATTCGTGGTGATAACACATAGATGTACTAACAGGTACATTAGTGGGCGCACAGAGTAGTTTAGTTTAGAACTCTAGCTTTGGGAGTTAGGGGTGGGAGTTAAAATCTCCTCTCTTTGAGCGGTAGGGAGGGGTTTAACCTCCGACCTCCGGTTTACAAGACCGGCGCTCTGACGCTGAGCTACTAATGCACTTCAAGTCTAGGACCTTGTTCTCATCCGGGTGAGGTTCTTGTAGTTGAATAACAACGACGGCTTTTCATGCCGTTAGTCCTGGTTAAAGTCCTGGCGAGAATTATGTTAGTTTTTGGGTATCTTCTCATATTAGGTCTAATAGTAGGGATAGCGACGGTTGCTTCCAATCCCTCCCCTTTTTACGCGGCACTTGGGCTAGTTGTAGTAGCAGCAATTGGGTGTGGGTTAATCATGTGTCTTGGGGGCACTTTTTCATGCTTAGTTTTGTTTTTAATTTATCTGGGGGGGATGTTGGTTGTATTTGCTTATTCGGTAGCACTTTGTGCGGAGGCTCCATCAACAGGCTTAGGAAAGGAACCGGTGTCCAAGTCTGTGTTAGGGTGTTTTGGTGTGGCATTGGGGTTAGGGGTGTATCAGGTATCTTCGGATAGTTCTCCCCCTTGATGGGGACTTGGTGATGAACTGGAGATGGCTGCTATGCAGGGGGAAACTGAAGGGGTGTCTGAAGCATATGGATACGGAGGTGCGCTGTTAATCGTTTGTGCGTGAGCGTTACTGATGGCCCTTTTTGTTGCTCTTGAAGTGGCACGGGGTCGTATACGAGGAACGGTGCGTTCAATTAAAAGGGGCGGGGGTTCTACCACGGGGGGGGGGGGAGGGGATAAGGGCTCAGGCGCTGGTGATTGAGGTGTTTACTGGAGGCATTAATATTATGTAGTTTGGGGTTTATGCTTGTAGGTTGAACAAGTGTTTAAAAACTACATGAATGGGCGGGGGCGGGTACTTGTTAAACTAGATAAACTAGTCAATAATGAGTTATTGTTGATGTAAATGAGCATGCGTAGAGCCTAATGCCCAGCTTTTGGGCGGTTCTCTTAACCATGCGAGTTCTTATATAAGCGAGGGAAATAAGGGGGTAGGGGGAAATTTTACGAGAAGTAACCGCTATAACTTTTGTTATAATAAGTAGGAGAGATTTAAGGGCTGTATGCTCCTGAGAAAAAAAAAAACAAAAAAAAGCGCGGGAAGTCTTTATATTGTTCAGACTATTTCTTTAAGGCAAGCTGGGTGTTCTCTCTTATCTGATAGATTTTCTTCCCACTCTGAGGCGCCAGTTGAAAAGGAAAAAAAAAAAGAGAACCCCTGGCTCGCTGGAGTGAGCGCCCGGCATGCTTGATAACGAGGAGTATGCGACCCACCATGACAAATGCAAGCGTCAAGAAAAGTGGGATAGATGATACTAATCATTGTCCATGAAAAAGGAGCCAAATGCCAGGAATAATTCACCGGGTTTCACCCCACAATACTTGTCCCTCACCCTCAATAACCGTTAGCCTTAAGAAATGTGCTTGTTGGTCGGCTCTTACTACATTAAGAATCAATTGCATTGACGGGATGGTGGATAAAGGTATAACTTAACAGGTGCTCTAGGTAGTTCGATCTTAAATCTCGCCTGTCCTTTAACTTAGTTATGTCAGGCTACTTCTATGCTTATAGTATACCTAATATTAGTTTTGACATCTTCATGCGTTATATCAATTTTTGCCAATAAATCAAATATTGCTCATGAATACCCATGAATTGTTTAATATAGATTCGTGGTGATAACACATAGATGTACTAACAGGTACATTAGTGGGCGCACAGAGTAGTTTAGTTTAGAACTCTAGCTTTGGGAGTTAGGGGTGGGAGTTAAAATCTCCTCTCTTTGAGCGGTAGGGAGGGGTTTAACCTCCGACCTCCGGTTTACAAGACCGGCGCTCTGACGCTGAGCTACTAATGCACTTCAAGTCTAGGACCTTGTTCTCCATTCATCCTGCAAGGGGGAACAAGATAAGGAAAATAGAGAAGTATAGGACTGATGCGATTTGGCCAATAACGATGTATGGGTCTTCTACGGGTATGCCCCCGATTCAAGTGAGAATAGCAACGTTTGCGATAAGAGCTCAGAAGAGGAATTGGGAGAAGGGACGAAAGGTTAAACTACGTAGTTTACACGTGTGAAGAAAAGGGACAACCAAGAGCACTAGGATTGAGGCTAGGAGAGCTAATACGCCCCCTAGTTTGTCTGGGATGGATCGCAAGATTGCGTAGGCGAACAAGAAATATCATTCGGGCTTGATGTGGGGTGGGGTAACGAGCGGGTTTGCGGGGGTAAAATTGTCCGGGTCTCCGAGGAGTTGGGGGGCAAAAAGTGCGATTGAAGCTAATGCAAATAAGAGGGCAGCGAACCCTAATAGATCTTTGTAAGAGAAGTATGGGTGAAAGGGGATCTTGTCCCCTGTTGAGTTAAGGCCAAGTGGGTTGTTTGACCCAGTTTGGTGAAGAAAGAGGAGGTGAACCATAGTAGCGCCTGCGACCACAAATGGGAATAGGAAATGGAAGGCAAAGAAACGGGTGAGGGTGGCGTTGTCTACCGAAAATCCGCCTCAAATTCATTGTACAAGGGCGTTACCCATGTACGGCACTGCTGAAAGGAGATTAGTAATTACAGTGGCGCCTCAGAAGGATATCTGGCCTCAGGGTAGAACGTATCCGACGAAGGCAGTTATTATTACAAGAAGCAGGAGAACTACCCCGACGGTTCATGTTTCCTTATACAGGTAAGAGCCGTAGTAGAGGCCTCGTCCGATGTGCATGTAAATACAGATGAAGAAGAAGGAAGCGCCATTGGCGTGCATATCCCGAATTAATCACCCGTAATTCACGTCTCGGGTAATATGTGCTACTGACGAGAAGGCGGTGTTAATGTCCGCGGTGTAGTGTATAGCTAGGAAAAGGCCTGTCAGGATTTGGGCGATTAGACATAGACCAAGCAGGGACCCAAAGTTCCATCAAACTGAGATGTTCGAGGGGGCGGGGAGGTCGACGAGAGCATCGTTTGCGATCTTTAGTAGGGGGTGCGTTTTTCGAATGCTTGCCATTAATTTTGGGGTGTGGGGTGGGGGGGGTGTTGCTGTGTTATAATTTCTGGTACAGCAAGGGTTTTATCGTGTTGGGGTGTGGAAGAGTCCGGTAATTTGCGGCTGGTCGGGGCTCTGTTGTGCTGTGGTGTGGAAGGGCCCGGTAATTTGTGGCCTAGCTGTGGTTGCTGGGGGGGGGGGGTGCTAGAATGCAACTATTGAGCATGCAAGGGTGAGGGCTAAGAGGAAGAGAACGAGGTGTGTTTTTACGTGGCCCTTTGGGATGTTGCTTGTTGTGGTGATCAGGGGTTTGTTTAGGGTGGCCGTGGCTTTGGGGCCAACCTCTTCTAGTCAGTTTTGGTCAATCATCTGGTCAGCGGCGCCCTGACCTCACATTAAGGATACTTTAGGGGTAATTCGATGTATAATGGTGGGGTAATACCCAAGCATACTAGTGAAGTTATGGGGGGTTGAGAAAAGGGTGGTTTGGGTGCGTGCGCCTGAAGGAGCAATAAATCATAGTGCAGCTAGCAGCCCTATAATTGTTACGGTGAGGGCGATTAGTTTAAGTTCAGGGGGTATAGACATTACAGGGGTCTTGAGGGGTACAATATTAAGGGTAATACATAGCCCTGCTAGGATACTTCCCCATGCAAGACGTTTAAGGGGGTTAATCACGTGGGGATTTACTTCCTCGATAGGAGAGATAGCTAGGGATCGGGGGTTGGCCATGACTACGAAGTAGACAAGGCGCGTGCTGTAAACTGCTGTAAAAGCGGTGGCGATAAGGGTGAGTACAAGGGCCCAAGTATTTAGGTAGGAGGTGCTTATTGCTTCAATAATAGCATCTTTAGAAAAGAAGCCGGCTAGAAAAGGCATACCAGTGAGGGCCAGGGTACCAATAGTAAAACAGGAAGAGGTTCAGGGGGTTTGGCGTTGAATTGCTCCTATTTTTCGGATGTCCTGCTCTCCGCCTAGGCTATGAATAATCGATCCGGAGCAGAGAAACAGCATAGCTTTGAAGAAGGCATGCATGCAGATGTGGAGGAAGGCGAGTTGTGGTTGGTTGAGGCCGATAGTAACTATTATAAGCCCGAGTTGGCTGGATGTTGAGAATGCAACGACTTTTTTGATATCATTATGGGTTAGAGCGCAGCAGGCAGTAAACACTGATGTTAGTGCTCCTAGGCAGAGGCAGAGGGTTAGAGCAACAGGGGACTTTTCGAGTACGGGGGCTATTCGGATAAGAAGAAAAACACCCGCGACCACCATGGTGCTGGAGTGGAGTAGAGCTGACACTGGTGTTGGGCCTTCTATAGCAGAGGGGAGTCAGCAGTGTAGTCCGAACTGGGCAGACTTACCAGCAGCGGCAAGAACTAGTGCTAAAGCAGGAAGATTTATATCAAAATCTTTAATTGCGACGAAAATCTGCTGGACTTCTCAGGAGTTTAGATTTGTGGCTGCTCAGGCCATGGCGAAAATTAACCCGATGTCTCCAACTCGGTTGTACACAACCGCTTGTAGGGCAGCTGTGTTGGCGTCGGCTCGGCCGGATCACCACCCGATAAGAAGGAAAGACATAATACCAACCCCCTCTCAGCCGATGAAAAGCTGAAAAAGATTATTAGCTGTAACTAGTACAATCATTGCCATGAGGAAAATTAATAGGTATTTAAAGAACCGGTTGACTTGAGGGTCGTCGTGTATATACCAGACTGCAAATTCTATGATGGACCAGGTTACGTACAAGGCAACAGGTGTGAAGATAAGTGAGTAGCTGTCAAATTTGAAGCTGATGGCTACGTCAAACACTAAAGTATTTATTCAAGTTCAGGCAACAAGGACTGTCTCCATGCCGTGATCGAGAAATAAGAATAGGGGGAGCAGACTAAAAAAGAATGCAGTCTTGACTGCGGGCTTGACGTGCGTAATGGCTCACTGGGATTTCATGGGGCTAGAGAATAAGCTAGTGACTAGCGGTAAGCTTAGAAGGAAAAAGATGATGATTAAGCTAGACGTTAGGACAGATGCATAGGAGTACATAGCTACTACTTGGATTTGCACCAAGAGTTTTTGGTTCCTAAGACCAATGGATGTGCTGTTATCCTTCAGAAGCGGCTCGAGTGAGCCTTGGAGTTCAACCAAGGAGACGGAGATTAGCAGTCCCCGTTGCTGCTAGCCTCTCTCGGTGGATAAAGGGGTTTTAACCCTTATTTTTAGAATCACAATCTAATGTCTTTTTTAAACTATACCTACAGTTGGCTCAGCCTCAAATTAGATGAGGTTTAAGAATCAGTAGAAAAAGGGGGAGGAGGTGCAGGGCCATAATTAGGTGTTCTCGGGTGTGGGAGGGGTCGAGGGCAATTAGGTGATTGGGCAGGGGGCCCCGTTGGGTTGTAATAAACATATACAATGAATAGCTGGCGGCAATAAGCACACCAACCCCGGTGAGGGCCAGGGTTCAAGGGGACCAGCTAATTAGTGAGGTGATAATTATTAGCTCTCCCATAAGGTTAGGGAGGGGAGGAAGGGCCAAGTTAGCTAGGCTAGCAAAGAATCACCATGTTGCTATTAAAGGCAGGACCATATGAAGCCCCCGGGCTAGAAGGATACTTCGGCTGTGGATACGCTCATAATTGGTGTTTGCCAAGCAGAAAAGGGCAGAGGATGTGAGGCCGTGAGCAATTATAAGAATTAGTGCACCTGCAAACCCTCATGGTGTTTGTACGAGAATTCCGGCTACTACAAGGCCCATGTGGCTGACTGAGGAGTAAGCGATTAGTGATTTCAGGTCTGTTTGGCGGAGGCAAATTGAGCCTGCTATTACAACGCCTCAAAGTGCGAATACAATAAAGGGATAGCTTATTTCCTTTGTTAGAGGCTCTAGAATTAATATTATTCGCATCATACCGTAGCCCCCTAGCTTTAGGAGAACCGCGGCAAGAATTATTGAGCCTGCGACGGGGGCTTCAACATGGGCTTTGGGGAGTCAGAGGTGTACCCCATAAAGGGGTATTTTTACTAAAAATGCGAGGAGACAGGCGGCCCATCATAACTTATCCGCGTGTGAAGTTAGGCTTAGGGGGTCTATATACTGCAAGGTTAGAAGGGAGAGGGTTCCGCTAGTGTTTTCGAGAATAAGGAGGGCAACAAGAAGTGGGAGGGAGCTTGCTAAGGTGTAAAACAAGAAGTACATGCCTGCATTCAAACGTTCTGCTTGGTTTCCCCATCGGGTAATAATCATTAATGTGGGGAGTAAAGTAGCTTCAAATATTAAATAAAACATGATAAGTTCGGTAGCGCTAAAGGCCAGAATAAGAAAAAATTGTAATGAGGCTAGAAGAGTGATATAGGTTCGTTGACGATTGAGGGGCTCATTCCCCATGTGGTGTTGACTTGCAAGAATCATAAGGGGCAAAAGCCAGCATGTTAGTACGAGCAGGGGGGTTGATAGGGGGTCAGTAGCTATGTAGGAGTTTAATGTTGATCAGCCAGCCTCTGAAGTGTTTTTAAATCAAGTGAAGCTAGCTAAAGCAATCACCAGGCTGTGTGCAAGAGTTGAGGGTCACAATCACTTGGCAGGGACGAACCAGGTTGTTGGAACTAACATGAGGGTGGGAATAAGGATCTTTAGCATTGTAAGAGGTTAAGGCTTTGTAGGCGGTCGGTGCCGTGCGTCCGGGCTGTGGCCACTAGAAGAGCAAGACCTGCGCTTGCTTCACAAGCTGAGATAGTCAGAAGAAATAGGGGGAGAGCAGAAGAGCTGGTGGAGCTCATTTCCAAGCTCCAGACCGAAAGAGCAATATACAGGGAAAGCATCATGCCTTCAAGACATAAAAGTGCTGATAGGAGGTGTGTTCGATGGAATACGAGGCCTGTCAGAGCTAGAACGAATGCTGAAGAAAAAGTAAATTGGAGGGGTGTCATTAGGTAATTATGGACTTAAACCACAAGCTTTTGGGCCGAAACCAAATGTTTTTCTTAAACTAACTGCCTATTCAGCCCACTCTAGGCCGTCTTGTGCTCATTCGTAAATTAGGCCAAGAGTAAGGAGGGTTAAAAGTGCAGCCGCCCAGGAAAAAGACACCAGGGGGGAGGCTAGCTGGTCACCTCAGGGCAGGGGGAGGAGGAGCGCGATTTCGAGGTCAAAGAGAAGAAAGAGAATGGCGATTAGGAAAAATCGAAGGGAGAAGGGGAGGCGGGCAGACCCTAAGGGGTCGAAACCGCATTCGTAGGGGGAGAGCTTCTCATAATCTGGTGATATTTGGGGGAGTCAAAATGAGACGATAGCAAGTACAGTAGAGAGGAGGCTAGCAATTGCGATAATAGTTATGACTAAATTCATTATCTTTCCTTGGATTTTAACCAAGACCGGGTGATTGGAAGTCACTTATACTAGTTAGTACTAGAAAGATTACGAGCCTCATCAGTAGATAGAGACGTAGAGGAATAATCAGACGACGTCCACGAAGTGTCAGTATCAGGCGGCTGCTTCAAATCCGAAGTGGTGACCAGACGTAAAGTGGTGGTTGACTTGGCGGAGAAGGCAGACTGCCAAGAAAGTGGAGCCAATAATGACATGTAGTCCGTGGAAGCCGGTTGCTACAAAGAAGGTAGCACCGTAAACCCCATCACCAATTGTGAATGGGGCGTCAACATACTCTGCAGCTTGAAGGATCGTAAAATAGAAGCCGAGAATAATTGTTAAAAATAAGGAGTGAATGGTTTGTTTCCGATCGCCTTCCATTAAGCTGTGGTGTGCTCAGGTGACTGTTACTCCGGAGGCAAGCAGAACTGCTGTGTTAAGTAAGGGAACCTCTAATGGGTCGAGGGTAAAGATACCTGTGGGGGGTCAGCAGCCTCCTAGCTCGGGGGTGGGGGCGAGACTTGCATGATAAAAGGCTCAAAAAAACCCTAAAAAGAAGAAAAGTTCTGAGGTAATAAACAAGATTATACCATATCGTAGCCCTTTTTGTACGGGAGGTGTGTGATGGCCCTGAAAGGTGCCTTCTCGTACAATGTCTCGCCATCACTGGTATACCGTAAGGAGCAGGAGAGCTGTGCCTGCGGTTATAAGGGTTATAGAATTATAATGAAATCAGACTGCGAGGCCTGATGTTATTAGTAGGGCGGCGATTGCGCCTGTTAAGGGTCAAGGGCTGGGGTCAACTATGTGGTATGCGTGTGCTTGGTGGGCCATTATTTATTTAGGGGAGGGGCTCTAATAGCGGCTAAGTGTTCTCTTGAAGGTAAAGCGAGAGGAGCAGAACAAACACGTAGGCTTGAATGGCTGCTACTGCTAACTCAAGAAGAGTCAGGAGTGCTATTACTAAACCGGTCAGGATTGCTACGGGTCACATCTGATCAATTAGGAAAAGAGTGGCGGACGATAGAAGTTGAATTAGGAGGTGTCCGGCTGCGAGGTTTGCTGTTAGTCGGACGCCTAAGGCGAAGGGCCGTACAAATAGACTAATTGTTTCAATAATAATCAAGACGGGGATTAAAGGGGCGGGGGTGCCTTCTGGCAGTAGGTGCCCTAAAGCAATTGTTGGCTGATTTCGCAGACCAATAAGAACTGTGGCTAGCCACAAAGGGATAGCGAACCCCATGTTAAGAGGGAGCTGGGTAGTTGGGGTAAAGGTGTACGGAAGAAGTCCAAGTAGATTTAGGGTGATAAGATTAACTATTAATACAGTAAGAAGTAGTGCTCATTTATGGGCCCCCACGTTCAAGGGTAGAAGAATTTGTTTTGCAAAATTCAAGACAAAAGAATTCTGGGCTACAAGGGATCGGCCGTTCACTACGCGGTTAGAGGGTTTTGGGAATAATACTCAAGGGGCGGCGATAGCAATTGCTAGTAGGGGCACGCCTAGGAAATAAGGAGAAAAAAACTGGTCGAAAAGGCCTAGGATCAAGGTCAGGTTCATTTTTGTCAGCTAAGAAATTTTGTAGGTCAAGGGGAAGGCTTAGGGGCGTTTGTGTGTCCTAAAATTTTGGCGTGGCCTGTAGTAAAGTACAGTATAAGACTGAGAATTAGTATTGCAAAACAACTGGAATGGAAATTTTGGGGCATGCCGCTAAGGGTGGTTGGGAGTCACCAGTCTTTAGCTTAAAAGGCTAACGCTAGGCCCTGTTTAGCTTCTTAGCGAGGCATTTTGGAGTATTAGGGTGGATCAGTCCTCAAATTGTTGCAGTGGGACTGCTTCGACTACAACGGGCATGAAGCTGTGGTTTGCACCACAAATCTCCGAGCATTGTCCGTAAAAGACTCCGGGGCGAGATGCAATAAAGGCTGTTTGGTTTAGCCGCCCTGGTACTGCGTCTATTTTTACCCCTAAGGAGGGGACTGCTCATGAGTGTAATACGTCCTCGGCAGAGACTAGAACTCGGATCGGGGACTCAACGGGGGTAATTATTCGGTGATCTGCTTCTAGGAGGCGGAACTGTCCGGGGGTCAGGTCTTGTGTGGGGATCATGTAGGAATCGAATGCAAGGCTTTCGTAATCCGTGTATTCGTAACTTCAATATCATTGGTGCCCCATGGCCTTAATGGTTAGGTGGGGGTCATTAATCTCGTCTATGAGGTAAAGAATACGGAGGGAGGGGAGGGCAATCAAGATAAGGATAATTGCTGGTAGGACGGTTCAGATAATTTCAATCTCTTGAGAGTCAAGGATATATTTATTAGTTAAGCTGGAAGTAACCAGGGCGACGATGAAATAAAGGACTAAAGTGCTGATTATAAAGACAATCATTAAAGCGTGGTCATGAAAGTGAAGAAGTTCTTCTATCACAGGAGAAGCAGCATCTTGGAATCCGAGCTGGGAGGGAAAAGCCATGATAAGACACGTGAGGAGTTAGCTCACAACCTGGCCCTGACAAGGCCATATAATTAAATTTTACTAGTGTCTTTAAGAAAGTGACAGAACGGTCATGTGGTTGGCTTGAAACCAATTTATGGGGGTTCAACTCCTCCCTTTCTCGTTAGTTGTGATGAATTTGCACAAATGCAGGCTCTTCAAATGTGTGGTATGGTGGAGGGCAACCGTGAAGTCACTCTACGTTAGTTGTGGTAAGCTCTACGGAGGATACTTCCCGTTTAGCAGCGAATGCTTCTCAAATAATAAACAGGAACATAATAACGGCGACTAGAGAAACTAGAGATCCGATGGAAGATACTGTGTTCCACAGGGTATATGCATCTGGGTAGTCCGAGTATCGTCGGGGTATCCCGGCTAACCCTAAGAAATGTTGGGGGAAGAAGGTTAGGTTTACCCCAATAAACATAACCGTAAAGTGAATTTTCGTTCAGACAGAGTGTAGCGTGTACCCCGTGAATAGTGGGAATCAATGAACGAAAGCGGCTACAATAGCGAAAACGGCCCCTATTGAAAGTACATAATGGAAATGTGCTACTACGTAGTAAGTGTCATGGAGGACAATGTCTAGGGATGAATTGGCCAGGACAATACCTGTTAGGCCCCCTACCGTAAATAGAAAAATAAATCCGAGGGCCCAGAGGAGGGGAGCCTCTCATTTGATTGTGCCTCCATGGAGGGTTGCTAGTCAGCTAAAAACTTTAACACCGGTGGGGATAGCGATGATTATTGTGGCGGATGTAAAGTAAGCGCGTGTGTCTACGTCCATGCCCACTGTAAACATGTGGTGAGCTCATACAATGAACCCAAGGAGTCCAATGGCCATCATAGCCCAGACTATACCCATATAGCCGAAGGGTTCCTGTTTACCGGAGTAGTAGGCTACAATGTGAGAGATCATGCCGAACCCGGGGAGGATAAGAATGTAGACTTCGGGGTGTCCAAAGAATCAGAAGAGGTGTTGGTAAAGGATGGGGTCCCCTCCTCCTGCAGGGTCAAAGAAGGTGGTGTTAAGGTTTCGGTCCGTGAGGAGCATAGTAATACCGGCAGCTAAAACAGGAAGGGAAAGAAGCAGAAGAACGGCGGTAATTAGTACGGCCCATACGAATAGAGGGGTTTGGTACTGAGAGATGGCCGGAGGTTTCATATTAATAATTGTTGTAATAAAATTAATTGCGCCCAGGATAGAAGAAATGCCTGCTAAATGTAGGGAAAAAATAGTTAAATCAACAGATGCGCCTGCATGTCCTAAGTTTCCAGAGAGAGGGGGGTATACGGTTCACCCGGTACCTGCCCCGGCTTCGACCCCTGAAGAAGCTAGTAAGAGCAGGAAAGAGGGAGGGAGGAGTCAGAAGCTCATATTGTTTATTCGAGGGAAAGCCATATCGGGGGCCCCGATCATTAGGGGAATAAGTCAGTTTCCGAAGCCTCCGATTATAATTGGTATAACTATAAAGAAAATTATTACGAAGGCATGAGCGGTAACAATTACGTTATAAATTTGGTCGTCACCCAGTAGGGCGCCAGGTTGGCTAAGTTCTGCTCGAATGAGCAGGCTAAGGGCGGTACCTACTATTCCGGCTCAAGCGCCGAAGACTAAGTAGAGAGTGCCGATGTCTTTATGGTTGGTAGAGAAAAATCAACGTGTGATGGCCAC